GCTAGTGTAGCTTAATTTAAAGCATGGCACTGAAGATGCTAAGATGAAAAATAATTTTTTCCGCGGGCATACAAGGTTTGGTCCTGGCCTTAGTGTTAATTGTAACCAGAATTATACATGCAAGTTTCAGCCCCCCTGTGAAAATGCCCTAATTAATCTATTAAATAATTAGGAGCAGGTATCAGGCACACGCACGTAGCCCAAGACACCTTGCTAAGCCACACCCCCAAGGGATTTCAGCAGTAATAAACATTAATTCATGAGCGAAAGCTCGAATTAGTTAAAGTTAACAGAGTCGGTTAATCTCGTGCCAGCCACCGCGGTTATACGAGTGACTCATATTAACACACCCCGGCGTAAAGAGTGGTTTAAGAATGACCTTAAACAACTAAAGTTAAGACCTCATAAAGCTGTTATACGCACCCATGAGAGGAATAATCAACAACGAAAGTGACTTTATATATCAAGGAGCCTTGATGCCACGATAGTTGGAACCCAAACTAGGATTAGATACCCTACTATGTCCAACCACAAACTTAGACAAAAAATCACCACATTGTTCGCCCGAGGACTACAAGCGCTAGCTTAAAACCCAAAGGACTTGGCGGTATCCCACACCCACCTAGAGGAGCCTGTTCTATAACCGATAATCCCCGTTCAACCTCACCACTTCTTGCCATTACCGTCTATATACCGCCGTCGTCAGCTCACCCTGTGAGGGACTAAAAGTAAGCAAAAAGAACTTAACTCCAAAACGTCAGGTCGAGGTGTAGCAAATGAAGTGGGAAGAAATGGGCTACATTATTTACCAAAAACACACGAATGGTGGACTGAAAACACACCTAAAGGTGGATTTAGCAGTAAGAGAAGATTAGAGTACTTCCCTGAAATTGGCCCTGGGATGCGCACACACCGCCCGTCACTCTCCTCAAAAATTACTTATCTTTTCATAAATACATTTCTTCAACAAGAGGAGGCAAGTCGTAACATGGTAAGTGTACTGGAAAGTGCACTTGGAATCAAAATGTGGCTAAATTAGCAAAGCACCTCCCTTACACCGAGGAGATACCCATGCAAATCGGGTCATTTTGAACCTTAAAGCTAGCCTATATACTAATTTAACCGGACCTTATAAATCTAATTTACACAATAACCTTTAACCAAAACATTTTTAATCTTCTAGTATGGGTGACAGAACAATAACCCAAGAGCAATAGCTTATGTACCGCAAGGGAAAGCTGAAAAAGAAATGAAATAACTCACTAAAGTACTAAAAAGCAGAGATTACACCTCGTACCTTTTGCATCATGATTTAGCTAGAAAAACTAGGCAAAAAGATCTTAAGTCTATCTTCCCGAAACTAAACGAGCTACTCCGAAGCAGCATTATAGAGCTAACCCGTCTCTGTGGCAAAAGAGTGGGAAGACTTCCGAGTAGCGGTGAAAAGCCTACCGAGTTTAGTGATAGCTGGTTACCCAAGAAAAGAACTTTAGTTCTGCATTAATTCTTTAATATCTGGACAAGAATGTCTCGTCAAAGAGAACTATAAGAATTAATAGTTATTTAGAAGAGGTACAGCCCTTCTAAACTAAGATACATCTTTTAAAGGTGGAAAATGATCATAATTATTAAGGTTCCAACCTCAGTTGGCCTAAAAGCAGCCACCTGTCAAGTAAGCGTCGCAGCTCCAGTTAATACTAAACCTATAATTTAGATATTTATTCATAAACCCCTTTACCCTATTGGGTTATTTTATAAAAATATAAAAGAACTTATGCTAAAATGAGTAATAAAGAGAACAAATCTCTCCCGACATAAGTGTACGTCAGAAAGAATTAAATCACTGACAATTAATCGACCCCAGACTGAGGTCATTATACCATTAAATCATTAACTAGAAAACCTTATCCTTCTATTCGTTAATCCCACACAGGAATGTCACCAGGAAAGATTAAAAGAAAATAAAGGAACTCGGCAAACATAAACTCCGCCTGTTTACCAAAAACATCGCCTCTTGCTATACCATAAGAGGTCCCGCCTGCCCTGTGACAATGTTCAACGGCCGCGGTATTTTGACCGTGCAAAGGTAGCGTAATCACTTGTCTTTTAAATGAAGACCCGTATGAAAGGCACCACGAGAGTTTAACTGTCTCTATTTTCTAATCAATGAAATTGATCTATTCGTGCAGAAGCGAATATAATGACATTAGACGAGAAGACCCTATGGAGCTTCAAACACTTAAGTTAATTATGTAATCATTTATTCCTTAGGGTATAAACAAAGTATACAATACTTCTAACCTAACTGTTTTTGGTTGGGGTGACCGAGGGGGAAAACAAATCCCCCCCATCGATTGAGTACTCAGTACTTGAAAATTAGAATAACAATTCTGATTAATAAAATATTTATCGAAAAATGACCCAGGATTTCCTGATCAATGAACCAAGTTACCCTAGGGATAACAGCGCAATCCTTTCTCAGAGTTCCTATCGAAGAAAGGGTTTACGACCTCGATGTTGGATCAGGACATCCTAATGGTGCAACCGCTATTAAGGGTTCGTTTGTTCAACGATTAATAGTCCTACGTGATCTGAGTTCAGACCGGAGAAATCCAGGTCAGTTTCTATCTATGAATATTCTTTCCCCAGTACGAAAGGACCGGGAAAGAGGGGCCAATGCTATTAGCACGCCCCATTTTCATCTATTGAATAAAACTCAAATAGATAAGAAAAGCTCACCCACTACCCAAAAACAGGGTTGTTGGGGTGGCAGAGCCTGGTAAATGCAAAAGACCTAAGTCCTTTAATCCAGAGGTTCAAATCCTCTCCCCAACTATGCTCCAGACCATCTTACTCTATTTAATTAATCCCCTTGCCTACATTATCCCTATCCTCCTAGCCACAGCTTTTTTAACTTTAATTGAACGAAAAATCCTCGGCTATATACAATTCCGCAAAGGCCCCAATGTCGTTGGACCTTACGGCCTCCTTCAACCTATTGCAGATGGCTTAAAACTCTTTATTAAAGAACCTGTTCGTCCATCAGCATCCTCCCCATTTCTTTTCTTAGCTACACCAACAGCAGCCTTAACCTTAGCTCTACTAATATGAATACCACTCCCACTCCCCCACTCAATTATTAACCTTAATTTAGGCCTATTGTTTATTTTAGCAATTTCAAGCCTTACTGTATACACTATTTTAGGGTCCGGATGAGCATCCAACTCAAAATACGCCTTAATAGGGGCACTACGTGCTGTAGCACAAACTATCTCTTATGAAGTTAGTCTAGGACTTATTTTACTCTCAATGATCGTACTTGCTGGCGGCTTCACTCTTCACACATTCAATACGACCCAAGAAACTATTTGACTCCTAATCCCAGGCTGACCACTAGCTCTAATATGATATATTTCAACCCTAGCAGAAACTAATCGAGCCCCATTTGACTTAACAGAAGGAGAATCAGAATTAGTTTCAGGATTTAATATCGAATATGCAGGGGGCCCATTTGCCCTATTTTTCCTAGCTGAATATACAAACATTTTATTAATAAATACCCTCTCAGCTATTTTATTTATAGGAATCTCTTATAATCCCCTCCTCCCACAAATCTCAACATTCAGCCTTATAATAAAAGCTACACTACTAACATTCATTTTTTTATGAATTCGAGCATCATACCCCCGCTTTCGCTATGATCAACTCATGCACTTAGTATGAAAAAACTTTTTACCCCTGACCCTGGCAATCATTTTATGACATATAGCCCTACCACTTGCCATAACAAGCCTACCCCCCTTAACCTAAGGAAGCGTGCCTGAACCAAAGGACTACTTTGATAGAGTAGATAATGGGAGTTAAAGCCTCTCCACTTCCTTTTAGAAAAATAGGACTTGAACCTACATCTAAGAGATCAAAACCCTCCGTGTTTCCTATTACACCATATTCTAAGTAAAGTCAGCTAATAAAGCTTTTGGGCCCATACCCCAACCATGTTGGTTAAAATCCTTCCTTTACTAATGAACCCTACTGTACTAACTATCCTAATCTCAAGCTTAGGTCTAGGAACCACCCTTACATTTATTGGATCGCATTGACTCCTAGTGTGAATAGGCCTCGAAATCAATACTTTAGCCATCATTCCCCTTATAATTAGCCAAAATCACCCACGAGCAGTAGAAGCCACTACAAAATATTTTATTACCCAGGCAACTGCCTCTACTTTACTATTATTTGCTAGCGTTACAAACGCTTGGACTTCAGGTGAATGAAGTCTAATTGAAATGCTTAATCCAACCTCTGCCACTCTGGCAACAGTCGCACTTGCCCTAAAAATTGGCCTCGCACCCTTACACTTTTGATTACCTGAAGTACTTCAAGGCCTAGACTTAACTACAGGCCTTGTTCTATCGACTTGACAAAAACTAGCCCCCTTCGCCATTCTACTCCAACTTTATCCTCTACTTAATCCAAACCTCCTGCTACTCCTTGGTATTCTCTCAACACTTATTGGTGGATGAGGAGGACTTAACCAAACACAGCTACGAAAAATTTTAGCTTACTCATCAATTGCAAACCTCGGATGAATAATTACAGTTTTACATTATGCCCCAAACCTAACCCTCCTCAACCTTATCTTATATATTATCATGACACTCACAACTTTCCTATTATTTAAAATCTTTAATTCAACCAAAATTAACTCCATCACCTCATCATCAACTAAATCCCCCCTCCTATCTATTATTGCCCTACTAACCCTCCTCTCTTTAGGAGGACTGCCACCACTCTCCGGCTTCATACCTAAATGACTTATTCTTCAAGAGTTAACAAAACAAAGTCTATTTATTCCAGCCACAATTATAGCTCTAATAGCCCTCCTTAGTTTATTCTTTTATCTCCGCCTATGTTATGCTACAACACTAACTATAAACCCCAACCCAACTAATATATTATCATCCTGACGAACAAAACCCAATCATTTCACTCTTATTTTATTAACATCAGCAACCTTATCAATTTTACTCCTCCCCCTAACACCTGCAATCTTCACACTTACCTCGTAGGAATTTAGGTTAACAACAGACCAAAAGCCTTCAAAGCTTTAAGTAGAAGTGAAAATCTCCTAATTTCTGTTAAGATTTGCAAGACTCTATCTCACATCTTCTGAACGCAACCCAGATGCTTTCATTAAGCTAAAACCTTCTAGATAGACAGGCCTCGATCCTGCAAAAACTTAATTAACAGCTAAGTGTTCAATCCAGCGAACTTCCATCTAAGCTTTCTCCCGCCGACTTACACAAAGGCGGGAGAAAGCCCCGGGAGGGGCTAAACCTCCGTCTTTGGATTTGCAATCCAATGTACTACAGCTACTTCGGGACTTTGATAAGAAAAGGACTCTGACCTTTATACACGGAGCTACAATCCGCCGCTTAATTCTCAGCCATCTTACCTGTGGCAATTAACCGTTGACTATTTTCTACCAACCACAAAGATATCGGCACCCTTTACTTGATTTTTGGTGCATGAGCAGGCATAGTTGGGACAGCTCTAAGCCTTCTAATTCGAGCCGAACTTGGGCAACCAGGCTCACTTTTAGGGGATGATCAGATTTACAATGTGATCGTAACCGCCCATGCTTTTGTAATAATCTTCTTTATGGTTATACCCATCATGATTGGAGGCTTTGGAAATTGACTGGTCCCCTTGATAATTGGTGCTCCAGATATAGCTTTTCCACGTATGAATAACATAAGCTTTTGACTCCTCCCACCATCATTCCTTCTCCTTCTTGCTTCTGCAGGAGTGGAAGCCGGTGCAGGCACCGGCTGAACAGTATACCCACCACTAGCTAGCAATCTAGCCCATGCTGGACCATCTGTTGATTTAGCCATCTTCTCCCTTCATTTAGCCGGTATTTCATCAATCTTAGCCTCAATTAACTTTATTACAACCATTATTAATATAAAACCACCAGCCATTTCCCAATATCAAACACCATTATTTGTTTGATCAATTCTCGTAACTACTGTTCTTCTTCTTCTCTCCCTGCCAGTTCTTGCAGCAGGGATCACAATATTACTCACAGACCGAAACCTTAATACTACATTCTTTGACCCCGCAGGAGGAGGGGACCCCATCCTTTATCAACATTTATTCTGGTTCTTCGGTCACCCTGAAGTTTATATTTTAATTTTACCCGGCTTCGGAATAATTTCACATGTAGTAGCCTATTATTCAGGTAAAAAAGAACCATTCGGATATATGGGCATAGTCTGAGCAATAATAGCAATTGGTCTGCTTGGTTTTATTGTATGAGCTCATCACATATTTACAGTAGGCCTAGATGTAGACACTCGAGCCTATTTTACTTCTGCAACAATAATTATTGCTATCCCTACAGGTGTAAAAGTATTTAGCTGACTAGCAACCCTTCACGGGGGATCAATTAAATGAGATACACCACTGCTTTGAGCTCTAGGATTTATCTTTCTTTTTACAGTAGGAGGTTTAACAGGAATTGTATTAGCTAATTCTTCATTAGATATTGTCCTCCATGATACTTACTACGTAGTAGCCCACTTCCACTATGTTCTTTCAATAGGAGCAGTATTTGCCATTATAGCAGGCTTCATTCACTGATTCCCTTTAATATCTGGTTTTACCCTTCACCAAACCTGAACAAAAATTCAATTTGCAGTAATATTTATCGGAGTTAACTTAACTTTCTTCCCTCAGCACTTCCTAGGTCTTGCAGGTATACCACGACGATACTCAGATTATCCGGACGCATATACCCTATGAAACACAGTTTCGTCTATCGGCTCTTTAATTTCTCTTGTTGCTGTAATTATACTATTATTTATTATTTGAGAAGCATTTGCCTCAAAACGAGAAGTTATGTCTGTTGAACTCCCTCACACAAATGTAGAATGATTACATGGTTGCCCTCCTCCCTATCATACTTATGAAGAACCAACATTTGTTCAAGTCCAACGACCCTCTTTTTAACAAGAAAGGAGGGAATTGAACCCCCATATGCTGGTTTCAAGCCAACCACATCACCACTCTGTCACTTTCTTTATAAGATACTAGTAAAAGATATTACACTGCCTTGTCAGGGCAGAATTGTGAGTTAAATTCCCACGTATCTTAATTTGTAATGGCACACCCCTCACAATTAGGATTTCAAGATGCAGCCTCCCCCGTTATGGAAGAACTTATTCATTTTCACGACCACACACTAATAATTGTATTTTTAATTAGCACCCTAGTTCTCTATATTATTACAGCAACAGTAACAACTAAGCTTACAAATAAATATATTCTTGATTCTCAAGAAATTGAGATCGTCTGAACCATTCTACCCGCTATTATTCTTATCATAATTGCCCTCCCATCACTACGAATTTTATATCTCATAGACGAAATTAATGATCCTCACCTAACTATTAAAGCTATGGGCCACCAATGATACTGAAGCTATGAATATTCAGATTACGAAGACCTAGGATTTGACTCATACATAATCCAAACCCAAGACTTAACCCCGGGTCAATTCCGTTTATTAGAAACAGATCACCGTATAGTAGTTCCTATAGAATCACCTATTCGAGTTCTAGTATCAGCAGAAGACGTATTACATTCATGAGCGGTCCCAGCTTTAGGTGTAAAAATGGATGCCGTCCCAGGACGGCTAAATCAGACTGCCTTTATCATTTCACGTCCTGGCGTCTATTATGGTCAATGCTCAGAAATTTGCGGCGCCAATCACAGCTTTATGCCTATCGTAGTAGAAGCAGTTCCTCTAGAACACTTCGAAGCCTGATCTTCATCAATATTAGAAGAAGCCTCATTAAGAAGCTAAACAGGGCCTAGCATTAGCCTTTTAAGCTAAATATTGGTGATTCCCTACCACCCTTAATGGTATGCCTCAATTAAACCCTAACCCATGATTTTTAATTTTACTATTTTCATGAATTGTTTTCCTTACTATTTTACCAAATAAAGTAATAAGTCATCTATTTAACAATGACCCTACCCTAAAAAGTACTGAAAAACCTAAACCAAATCCTTGAACCTGACCATGATTATAAGCTTTTTTGACCAATTCTTAAGCCCCTCACTCATCGGAATTCCTCTCATTGCCCTAGCAATCTTAATTCCATGATTAGCTTTCCCTACCCCAACAAGCCGATGATTAAATAACCGATTAATTACTCTTCAAGCCTGATTTATTAATCGTTTTATTTATCAACTTATACAACCCATAAATTTTGGAGGTCATAAATGAGCCGTATTATTTACAGCCCTAATATTATTCCTAATTTCTATTAACCTTCTAGGACTACTTCCATATACATTCACCCCTACAACACAACTTTCACTAAATATAGCATTTGCCCTACCATTATGATTTACAACCGTATTAATTGGTATACTAAACCAGCCCACCATTGCATTAGGACACCTTCTTCCAGAAGGCACACCAACCCCTCTAGTTCCCATTCTCATTATTATCGAAACTATTAGTCTATTTATCCGACCATTAGCTCTAGGTGTCCGATTAACCGCCAATCTAACGGCCGGCCATTTATTAATACAACTAATTGCCACAGCAGCCTTTGTCCTCCTAACTATTATACCAACCGTAGCCCTACTTACCTCCTTAATTTTATTTTTATTAACAATTTTAGAAGTAGCTGTAGCAATAATTCAAGCATACGTATTTGTTCTCCTACTAAGTCTATATTTACAAGAAAATGTATAATGGCTCACCAAGCACACGCATACCATATAGTTGACCCAAGCCCATGACCACTTACAGGAGCTACCGCTGCCCTTCTTATAACTTCAGGCTTAGCCATTTGATTTCATTTCCACTCGCTCCTACTCTTATATCTAGGATTAATCCTTCTCTTTCTAACAATAATTCAATGATGACGTGATATTATCCGAGAAGGGACATTCCAAGGCCATCATACACCTCCTGTACAAAAAGGCCTTCGTTACGGAATAATTTTATTTATTACATCAGAAGTCTTCTTCTTTCTAGGCTTTTTCTGAGCCTTTTACCACTCTAGCCTTGCACCCACTCCTGAACTAGGAGGGTGCTGACCACCAACAGGAATTAATCCTCTAGACCCATTTGAAGTGCCACTCTTAAACACCGCAGTTCTCCTAGCTTCCGGAGTAACCGTAACTTGAGCACATCATAGTCTAATAGAAGGTAACCGAAAAGAAGCAATCCAAGCCCTTACTTTAACCATACTTCTAGGAATCTACTTCACATCCCTTCAAGCCATAGAATATTATGAAGCACCATTCACTATTGCCGACGGAGTCTACGGAACAACATTTTACGTAGCTACAGGATTCCACGGCCTCCACGTTATTATCGGTTCAACATTTTTAGCAGTTTGTCTTTTACGACAAGTCCAATATCACTTTACATCAGAACATCACTTCGGCTTTGAAGCCGCAGCATGATACTGACACTTTGTGGATGTAGTGTGATTATTCCTTTATGTATCCATCTATTGATGAGGCTCATAATTGCTTTTCTAGTATAAATTAGTACAAGTGATTTCCAATTATTTAATCTTGGTTAAAACCCAAGGAGGAGTAATGAACCTCATCATGTCGTCTGTCGCGACCACGGCCCTGGTTTCCCTAATCCTCGCTTTAATCGCATTTTGACTTCCATCATTAAATCCAGATAATGAAAAATTATCCCCTTACGAATGCGGTTTTGATCCCCTAGGAAGCGCCCGCCTCCCTTTTTCACTCCGCTTCTTCTTAGTGGCCATTTTATTTCTTTTATTTGATTTAGAAATTGCCCTCCTATTACCTTTACCTTGAGGAAATCAACTATTAACACCCCTCTTTACTCTATTTTGAGCAGCAGCTATTCTAATTTTACTTACCCTTGGCCTCATCTACGAGTGACTACAAGGAGGACTTGAATGAGCAGAATAGATGTTTAGTCCAAACAAAGACCACTAATTTCGGCTTAGTAAATTATGGTGAAAACCCATAAACATCTTATGTCTCCCATATATTTTAGCTTTACCTCAGCATTCATCTTAGGCTTAATAGGTCTCGCATTTAACCGCTCACACCTTTTATCCGCCCTTCTATGTCTTGAAGGCATAATACTTACCCTCTTCATCGCTACCGCAATCTGATCAATAATACTAAATTCCACCTCTAGCTCAATTATTCCTATAATTATACTAACATTTTCCGCCTGTGAAGCCAGCGCAGGATTAGCTATCCTAGTCGCCACCTCCCGCTCACACGGCTCAGACAGCCTACAAAACCTTAACCTTCTCCAATGTTAAAAATTTTAATCCCAACAATTATATTATTCCCTACTGCCTGATTTTCTCATAAAAAATGATTATGAACTACCACCTCCGCCCATAGTCTTCTTATTGCCACAATAAGCCTACTTTGATTTAAATGAAATATAGATATTGGTTGAGACTTCTCTAACCAATACTTAGCCGTTGATCCTTTATCCACCCCCTTACTCATTTTAACATGCTGGCTCCTTCCATTAATGATTTTAGCCAGCCAAAATCATATTTCTCCAGAACCCTTAACTCGACAACGAACTTACATTTCTCTACTAATTTCCCTACAATTTTTTCTTATCATAGCATTCTCTGCAACAGAAATAATTTTATTTTATATTATATTTGAAGCAACACTTATCCCAACACTTATTATTATTACACGATGGGGCAACCAAACAGAACGCCTGAACGCAGGAACTTACTTTTTATTTTATACCTTAATTGGGTCTCTCCCCCTGCTTATTGCCTTATTATTTATACAAAATAATCTCGGCTCACTATCAATACTTATTATTCAACACACCCAGTATATTAACCTTTATCCATGAGCAGATAAATTCTGATGAACTGCCTGCATCATCGCTTTTCTCGTCAAAATGCCCCTTTATGGAGTACATCTTTGACTGCCAAAAGCCCACGTAGAAGCCCCAATCGCTGGCTCAATAATTCTAGCTGCAGTATTACTAAAACTGGGGGGCTACGGAATAATACGTATCATTATTATGCTTAACCCCCTTACCAAAGAAATAGCTTACCCATTCCTTATCCTAGCCCTTTGAGGTGTTGTAATAACCAGCTCCATTTGTCTACGACAAACGGACTTAAAATCCCTAATCGCCTACTCCTCAGTTAGTCATATAGGCCTTGTTGCAGCAGCCATCCTTATCCAAACCCCATGAAGTTTCGCGGGGGCAGCTATACTAATAATTGCCCATGGATTAGTCTCTTCAGCCCTATTTTGCCTAGCCAACACTAACTACGAACGCATTCATAGCCGAACCCTACTTTTAGCCCGAGGTATCCAAGTTATTCTCCCACTCATAGCGACCTGATGATTCCTAGCTAATCTAGCCAACCTTGCTCTACCTCCATCTCCCAACCTCATAGGAGAACTCTTTATTATTACATCATTATTTAACTGATCTAACTGAACTTTAATTCTCACAGGGACGGGAGTATTAATTACAGCATCTTATTCCCTTTACATGTTTCTTATAACTCAACGAGGACCAACATCCAACCACCTTATCTCACTTAACCCCTCTCATACACGAGAACATCTACTACTCAGCCTCCATACTTTACCCGTGTTATTATTAATCCTTAAGCCAGAACTTATCTGAGGCTGAACATTTTGTATTTATAGTTTAATTAAAATATTAGATTGTGGTTCTAAAGACAAAAGTTAAAATCTTTTTATTTACCGAGAGAGGTCCGGGACACGAAGATCTGCTAATTCTTCTTATCATGGTTCAAGTCCATGGCTCACTCGGCCCTTGAAAGATAATAGTAATCTATTGGTCTTAGGAACCAAAAACTCTTGGTGCAACTCCAAGCAAGAGCTATGAATATTATCTTTAACTCATCCTTCCTACTAATCTTCATTATTCTTACCTTACCACTAATTTCCTCACTTTCACCAAAAGGACTTAAACCAAACTGATCATCCTCATACGTAAAGACTGCTGTAAAAATATCCTTTTTTATCAGCTTAATTCCTTTATTTATCTTTCTCGACCAAGGTTTAGAATCAGTTGTTACCAATTGAAATTGAATAAACATAGGCCCTTTCAACATCAACATGAGCTTTAAATTTGATCTTTACTCAATCATCTTCACACCCGTAGCCCTATACGTTACTTGATCTATTCTTGAATTTGCCCTCTGATATATATATTCCGACCCTAACATAAATCGCTTCTTCAAATATCTTTTATTATTTTTAATTTCAATAATTATTCTAGTTACAGCCAACAACATATTCCAACTATTTATTGGCTGGGAAGGGGTTGGAATTATATCCTTTCTACTTATCGGCTGATGATATAGCCGAACAGACGCTAACACAGCAGCATTACAAGCCGTAATCTATAACCGGATCGGTGACATTGGACTAATCTTAAGTATAGCCTGACTAGCCACTAACCTCAACTCATGAGAAATCCACCAACTCTTCATCTTATCAAAAAATAAAGATTTAACATTACCACTCCTTGGTCTCGTATTAGCCGCAGCTGGAAAATCAGCACAATTTGGACTACACCCATGACTACCTTCCGCTATAGAAGGCCCAACACCAGTATCAGCATTACTTCACTCCAGCACAATAGTCGTAGCAGGCATTTTTCTTCTAATCCGCCTCCACCCCCTCATTCAAGATAATAAATTAATTTTAACAGTCTGCCTATGTCTAGGTGCACTTACTACCCTCTTTACAGCCACATGTGCCCTTACCCAAAATGATATTAAAAAAATCGTTGCTTTCTCAACATCAAGTCAACTAGGACTAATAATAGTCACCATTGGCCTCAACCAACCCCAACTAGCCTTCCTCCATATCTGCACCCATGCCTTCTTTAAAGCAATACTTTTCCTCTGCTCCGGATCTATTATTCATAGTCTTAATGATGAACAAGACATCCGAAAGATAGGAGGCCTCCATAAACTTCTACCATTTACCTCAACCTCTTTGACAATTGGCAGTTTAGCCCTAACAGGCATACCATTTCTCTCAGGCTTCTTTTCAAAAGATGCCATCATTGAATCCATAAACACTTCCCACTTAAACGCCTGAGCCCTAATCCTAACCCTTGTAGCAACATCTTTCACAGCTATTTACAGCCTTCGTCTTATCTTTTTTGTACTAATAAAACATCCTCGATTTAATACACTTTCGCCAATTAATGAAAATAACCCATTAATAATCAACCCTATTAAACGTCTTGCTTACGGAAGTATTATTGCTGGCTTAATTATTACTATTAATTTAACCCCAACAAAAATTCAAATTATAACAATAACTCCACTACTTAAACTATCCGCCCTTCTAGTTACAATTACAGGTTTGCTTTTAGCCCTAGAACTCACTAATTTAACCAACTCTTACTTCAAAATTAATCCTACACTCCACTACCACCACTTCTCTAATCTACTAGGTTACTTTCCCTCAATCATTCACCGACTCCTACCAAAAGCTAATCTAAGCTGAGCCCAATACATCTCAACACACTTAATTGACCAGACTTGAAGCGAAAAGATTGGTCCTAAAAGTAAACTCATTCAACAAATACCTCTCATTAAACTATCTACCCAACCTCAACAGGGCTCAATCAAAACCTATCTAATACTTCTTTTCTTAACACTTACCCTAATTACCTTGATTACCTTAACCTAATTACCCGTAAAGTACCTCAAGACAAACCCCGAGTCAATTCTAATACTACAAATAAAGTTAATAACAGAACTCAACCTCCTAAAACCAATATTCAACCGCCGTTAGAGTACAACAAAGCAACTCCCGAGAAATCCCCCCGCACCATATCCAAATTACTTAATTCCTCCACCCCCGTCCAATCTAAACCTCATCCTTTAACCATAAAATATTTTACCGACACAAAAAGCCCTACTAAATAAAACCCAACGTACAACAACACAGACCAATCTCCCCATGTTTCTGGATATGGCTCAGCAGCAAGCGCTGCCGTATAAGCAAAAACTACCAACATCCCCCCTAAATAGATTAAAAATAAAATTAAGGACATAAAAGACCCACCATAACCAACTAACAAGCCACACCCAACCCCCGCAGCAATAACTAAACCCAAAGCAGCATAATAAGGAGACGGATTGGATGCTACCCCTATCAGACCTAAAATTAAACCAATTATTATTACAAACATAAAATATATCATTATTCTTACCTGGACTTCAACCAAGACCAATAACTTGAAAAACTATCGTTGTTCATTCAACTATAAGAACTTATGGCCACCAATATCCGAAAAACTCACCCACTCCTTAAAATTATAAACCACGCCCTAGTTGATCTCCCCGCCCCATCTAATATTTCACTATGATGAAACTTTGGTTCACTTATAGGACTATGTTTAATTATTCAAATTATCACAGGACTCTTCCTAGCTATACATTACACCGCAGACATTTCCATGGCTTTCTCCTCAGTAATTCATATTTGCCGCGATGTTAATTATGGCTGACTCATCCGTAATATTCATGCTAACGGCGCCTCACTCTTCTTTATCTGTATTTATCTTCACATTGCCCGGGGCCTGTACTACGGCTCCTACCTTTATAAAGAAACTTGAAACATCGGAGTAATTCTCCTCTTCCTATTAATAGCAACCGCCTTCGTCGGCTACGTCCTTCCATGAGGACAAATATCCTTTTGGGGGGCTACAGTCATTACCAACCTTTTATCCGCATTTCCTTATATTGGAGATGTACTAGTACAATGAATCTGAGGAGGCTTTTCAGTAGACAACGCCACCCTCACACGCTTCTTCGCCTTTCACTTCCTCCTCCCATTCCTAATCCTAGCTCTATCAGTTATTCATCTCCTATTCCTCCATGAATCTGGCTCTAACAATCCTCTTGGCATTAACTCCGACGCAGATAAAGTTTCATTCCACCCCTACTTCTCTTATAAAGACCTACTTGGCTTCTTCGTTATAGTTTTCTTCTTAACTTTATTAGCCCTATTCCTACCTAACCTCCTAGGAGATGCTGAAAACTTTATCCCAGCAAATCCACTTGTAACTCCACCCCACATCAAACCCGAGTGATACTTCTTATTTGCTTATGCCATCCTTCGCTCCATCCCTAATAAACTAGGAGGAGTCCTAGCTCTCCTGTTCTCCATCTTCATCCTCATACTGGTCCCTCTCCTCCATACCTCCAAACAACGAAGTAACATCTTCCGACCTTTTACACAAATCTTCTTCTGACTCCTTGTAGCCAACTCAATCATTTTAACTTGAATTGGAGGACAACCCGTAGAACAACCATTTATTATAGTAGGACAAATCGCATCAATCTCCTACTTTGCCTTATTTCTAATTATTATACCATTCACCAGCTGATGTGAAAACAAAATCCTCAGCCTAAACTAGTTTTGGTAGCTTAACTCAAAAGCGTCGACCTTGTAAGTCGAAGACCGGGGGTTTAAACCCCTCCCAAAACACATCAGGGGAAGGAGGGTCGAACTCCTGCCCTTGGCTCCCAAAGCCAAGATTCTGCCTAAACTGCCCCCTGTTAGCTGTTATAGCGTGCATAAGCCAAAATTTGGAAAATTTTGGTTTTGCCCCCTCATAACTGCTATAGCGCGCAAAAGCCAAAATGAAAAATTTTGGTTTTTGCTCGTCAGTATGACATATATATGACATAGCCCACATATACTGATATACCACATACTACCCATATTCCATAGTGACTAATACAGATATTCCCCTACTATATAACATATACTATGCTTAATCCTCATTAATCGACATTCCCCTATTCTATTACATACTATGTTTAATCCACATTACACTACTATCAGCTATTTCATTTCATGAAGTGATTTAACCCTCATTTATCTAAAATCAGTAATTCCATAGCAGTAAATTTTTCATTTAACCCTATTCTACATGGTATTATTTAATGAAGTTGGCGAGAGATCCGTATTAATCTCTTGTTTGGAAAAAATTGAACGGTTTGTGGTACATACCTGATATATCCCCTAATATTGATCAAATCTGGCATTTGATTAATGCTCGAATTACATATGATCCTTGATCGCGTCAAGAATGACAGCCCCCTAGTTCCCTTTAATGGCATAATTATCCTTGATCGTATCAAGATTTATCGTCCGCCCTGGTTTTTTATTTCGGTATGAAGCAAATAACTACTCCCCGGAAGGGCTCATTTGGCACACTAAGATAAACTTGAGCTATCCTCGACATTCTTCTGATTTAATCTCATTACTCATCATTCAGGAGATTAGATTGTCAAGCTCACCATTACTGAAAGGGATAGAAAATATTAGGTCATGTAGGTCAAGTTTGGGTTTTTTGATTAATGAGGCAACGGTTTAAAAAAAACACCGTCATTAACCCCCTCGGAAAGAAACCTCCTATAATAGTGTGTGTATAATGCACTTCATTACTTTAATACATTATTCACTTTATCTGGCATAATACTTATATTATTAGACTTCCCCCGAGTTTCGGAAAAAAATTAAAACCTTTTAAATTAAAAAGTTTTTTTGGTAAAAACCCCCCTCCCCCTTAATATACACGGTTATCTCGAAAAACCCCTAAAACGAGGGCCGACGTATATTTTTTTATAGAATTGTTGCGGTAATTTCTCTATATATATTGTAACAACGAT